CAATCAGTCCTTCCCATGGGTTAGTGTCCCACCAAATAATTGGAGGAGTGAAATCCTAATCTAATTCAAAAAAAGCAGTAAGTCCAAGGAAATAAACTAATAAAAAATACGTATTTTTTTTTTTCGGATTAAACAAAGGGATTCGCAAATAAAAGTGCTAACGCTACAACCAGTCCATAAATTGTTAAAGCTTCCATAAAAGCCAGACTAAGCAATAAAGTACCTCGTATTTTTCCCTCCGCCTCGGGCTGTCTCGCGATCCCTTCTACAGCTTGGCCCGCAGCAGTACCTTGACCAACCCCAGGTCCAATAGAAGCAAGCCCGACGGCCAACCCAGCAGCAATAACGGAAGCGGCAGAAATCAGTGGATTCATGATAAGTTCCTCACACCAAAATAAGTAAATAGTTAATGATACGATCAACCAATAAATTATGACTTAATTATTCCATCGCTAAGATCTATACAGTCGAAGGAAATAAGAACTCGGAATTGAAGTAATAATATTATTATTGAATTATCAGAACGGCTTCGATATTTCTTTTTTAGTTTTTATTCACAGAATTTTTTTGAATCCATACCATTCTTTTTGAATTTTTCGTTTTTTCTTATTTTCTTGATTGAATCTCTTTATTCAATAGTCACTTTATTTTATTCATTTAATATTCAATTCACAACTACAAAGGAAATGGAGGGGATTCCATTGGAATTCCTATCTAAATTCACAGTAATAGAGCCGCTTAGATATTACATATATAACTAATTAATATCTAATATTACATATACATGTGTTTCTTGGATAACGTAAATCAACCATTCATATCTTACATTCAATCGGATTATAGAATCATTCTTCGAAACATTCACAAGAGTTGTCTTATACTAATTAGAGTACATACATCTAGTTCGGCCCCCCCTAACCAATCCATTTTTTTTTATAAATTTGAAGTTTTTTGTAAATCTTTATTTTTTCTTTTTTACTCGCCGACGCAGGTACAATCAATCTACATGGACAAATTCGTTAGATCGAATCGTTGCATCGAAATAGAAGTATTTGATTGATCTAAGTTCAGGTAATTTATTATTTATTAAAATTCTCTTTTGGTCAACCGTTTAATTGGATGAAATCAACTTGAATGGGAATTCTTCTATATAACAATAGCATCTTTTTTAAAATAGCACACTATAATACTATAAGTATTACAATCCTAATTATTATTCAGATTATGATTACTAATATCTAATAATATTGGATATTGGAATTAAATGAACAAAACAATATAAAGATAGTATTCATTGGGGGGGGGGATAAATAGACCGAACTGGAATTTTAGGAAAAAGATCTTTTCGATCTCTTTCCTTTTTTTTACTTCCCCTTTTGTTTGTTGCAATTCCCTAATACCGCTAATATCTTATTTTTGACTATTACTTCTATACTTTATATAGTTTATATTTATATAATTTATCTATTTATTTTTATATATTATGCTCCTTAAGCAGATTACCTTGATACGCACATATATTGCGTAAGGCTTAAACCAAAAAAAGACTATTTCGAAAACTAGTCAATGATGACCCTCCATGGATTCGCCTATATAAGCCGCAGCTAAAGTTGCAAAAATAAGAGCTTGAATACCGCTTGTAAATAATCCAAGTAACATGACGGGTATAGGAACCACTGAAGGTACTAAAGAAACAAGAACAAGAACTACTAATTCATCAGCTAATATATTTCCGAAAAGTCGAAAACTAAGTGATAGGGGTTTTGTGAAATCTTCTAAAATATTAATGGGTAAAAGGATTGGAGTTGGTTGAATGTATTTACCAAAATAACCTAATCCTTTTTTACTAAGACCCGCATAGAAATATGCTACTGACGTGAGTAAAGCTAAAGCAACAGTAGTATTTATATCATTTGTAGGCGCGGCTAATTCCCCATGAGGTAACTGTATGATTTTCCAAGGTAAAAGAGCACCCGACCAATTCGAAACAAAAATAAATAGAAACAAAGTTCCAATAAAGGGAACCCATGGACCGTATTCTTCGCCAATCTGAGTTTTGCTCACATCTCGAATGAATTCAAGAACATATTCGAAGAAATTCTGACTGTCAGTAGGAATGGTTTGTGGATTACGAACAGCTATAATGGCTGAACCTAATAAGATAGCAATTACAACCCAAGAAGTAATAATTACTTGGGCATGGACTTGAAAACCTCCTATTTTCCAATAGAAATGTTGGCCGACTTCCACACCGGATATATCGTATAAGCCTTTTAGTGTGTTGATATAACATAATAGAACATTCATATTGCCCTCTGAAAAAAATAGAACTTTAAAAAGAATTATTTTGATTCAACCTTCTCTTTTTTCGACTTGCCTAGTTGACTTATATATATTTGTATACCAATTAATTACATAATATCCCTAGTTACTTGTATCTCTTTTAGGAAGCATAACCGATTTCATAAATCTATGGAGTTCCCAAAATAATTTTTTTATTTTATTATTCATTATTAATATGAATCAAGGATTTCGTATATAACTAGAACGACCCTCACAAATTGCAAATACTAATTTGTTAAGAATTAATCGGATTGAAGCTATCGCGTCATCATTTGCTGGGATCGAAATATCAGCGAGACCTGGGTCACAATTTGTATCGATTAAACAAATCGTTGGAATTCCCAAAATCATACATTCTCGAAGAGCCATATATTCTTCTTGCTGATCAACGATTATTACAATATCGGGTAATCCAGTCATATATTTGATCCCGCCCAGATATGTTTGCAAGTGAGATAATTGTCTCTTCAACATAGCTGAATCTCTTTTCGGAAGACGATTGAGTCTCCCCATCTTTTGTTCCGTTCTCAAGTCCCTGAACTTATGAAGTATCGTTTCCGTAGTATACCAATTCGTTAACATACCGCCTAGCCATTTTTTATTAACATAATGACAACGGGCCCTTATTGCAGCCCGTGCTACTGAATCGGCTGCTTTATTTTTGGTACCAACAATTAAGAATTGCTTTCCCCTACTTGCTGTATCAAAAACTAAATCACAAGCTTCTGATAAAAAACGGGCAGTTCTAATAAGATTTATAATATGAATACCTTTACGCTTTGAAGAGATATAAGGTTCCATTCTAGGATTCCATTTACTAGTACCATGACCAAAATGAACTCCTGCTTCCATCATTTCTTCCAAATGGATGTTCCAATATCTTCTTGTCATTTATTTATCCGCACCTCCTTTCTTTTTATTAAAAAAAAGAGAGACGGGGTGCCCTGAAATAGAAATAAATAATTGTTCCGATGGAACCTTCGTTTCTACCTCTAACGGATATTGGCCATTGATACACGATTCAAACCATTAATATTAATTTCTTTCTATTCTATTTGTTATTTTATTATCTTTATTACTATATACCAAATAAAAATAAAAAATAAAAAAATGACCGCAAATACAAATAGCTAAAAAGAAAGGGGGTGAATCCGCTCTTAGGAATCATTCAACCCTCGAAATGATTGTCTCAGTGTATCGTGTAAATTCCTTGAAATGAAAAAATAAAATAATTCTCTGTGGTGGAACAAAATATCTCGCATTTCTGCCTCGAATAGTTTATTGTTTTTGGTTTCCAAAGGAATGTTGGTATGTTGCCTTGAACGTTGCACTAATCCGTTGAATCCCGTACCAACGGGTATCATCCCCCCTAGAACAACGTTCTCTTTCAGACCTTTCAACCAATCGATACGACCCCGGAGAGCGGCTTTTGCTAAAACTCGAGCAGTTTCTTGAAAACTTGCTTCGGATATAAAACTTTGAGTATTTAGAGATGCTTTCGTTATTCCCAATAAGATAGCTCGGTAACAGATCGCTTCTTCCAAAGCGCGCCCTGTTCGTTCCGCCCGCAACAATTCAATCAGTTCTCCGGGTGAAAAAACATTAGACATTCCCTCTTCTGAAACCAACACTTTTGATGTTATTTGACGCACAATAATTTCTATATGTCGATTATGAATCTGCACCCCCTGAGATCTATAAACTTTTTGGATCTTATTAACCAAAGAGATACGCCCTTGCACTATAGTTAGCTCAGCACCAATCAAGAATCTCCAAGGAATTCCAATAATTTTTGTTATACTCTTGTTCCAACCCTCCATTCTCTTTTCTAGGTTCATCGATATTGAATCAATCGAACGCACTTCTAACACTTGTTCCACTTTTGGAAGACCTTGCGTTATATCCCTAGATCTCGATTTTTCATATATAAATGTAACTAATGTATCTCCTTTGTAAAGGATTTCTCCATAATGGCCATGAACGGTTGCTCCCGGAGTGGCCAAATAAGCTTTAGCCGATCTTATTACTACAGAGTCAATTTGAACAATTAGAACTTGACCCGATTTTAAGTGCGGTCCGTTTTTGGATATACATAAATTTTCACAAATAAACTGCCCAAGGCTAATTATTCTAGACGCTTCTTCACAATAATTATGATGGAGAAAATTCCAATTCAAATTGAATGGATTCAAAACGATGTTACCGCGCGGATCGGGATTATTATAAATAGAAACCCTACCATTTTCATCCATTAAATAATATTTAAGCACTTGAAAAGTCTGTTTGAAATTGTCAAGTTGTAAATATTTAGTTCCCGAGATCTGATTATAAGTTATTAAATGGTAAAATGAATAAAAATGCGCAATTTGAGGGGTTCTTCCTAATCCTAAAGGTCCCAAGGAATTCCTAATTGGAATTAGACTATCTCTTTTCATTGATTCTTTTTTTATTACATCATTGTAATATTTTACATCGTTGAATGGACCCATTTGAAAACAATTAGATGCTGACAAAATTATAAAAGACTGGCATTCCTTATTCCTCTTCAACAACGTACGAATAGTTACTTGATTTTGGCTAAGTGATTGTTGAATCCCTGCCTTGGAAGAAATAGAATAAAATGGATTGATACTGGTGCGGTCTGGCCTCTTATCAAA